TGATGTTATTTGACGTACAATAATTTCTATATGTCTATTATGGATCTGCACCCCCTGGGATCGATAAACCTTTTGGATCTTATTAACCAAAGAGATACGACTTTGCACTATAGTTAGCTCAGCACCAATCAAGAACCCCCAAGGAATTCCAAGAGTTCTTGTTATACATTCGTGCCAACCCTCAACCCTCTTTTCGAGATTCATCGATATTGAATCAATCGAACGCACTTCTAATACCTGTTCCACTTTTGGAAGGCCCTGCGTTATATCACCAGATCGCGATTTTTCATATATAAATGTAACTAATGTATCTCCTTCGTAAAGGATTTCCCCATAATGGCCATGAACCGTTGCTCCTGGGGTGGCCAAATAAGGCTTAGCGGATCGTATTACTACAGAATCCATTTTAACAATTAGAACTTGACCCGATTTGAGGTGTGGTCCGTTTTTGGCTATACATACATTTTCACAAATAAACTGCCCAAGACTCATTATTGTAGACATCCCTTCACAATAATTGTGCTGAAGAAAATACCAATTTAAATTGAATGGATTCAAAATAATGTTACTGCACGAATCAGAATTATAAATTTTATCAATTTCATCCATTAAAAAATATTTAATTACTTGAAAGGTCTGTTTTAAGTTGTCAAGTTGCAAATAGTTAATTACCAAGATCTGATTATAAGTTATTAAATGGGAAAATGAATAAAAATTCGCAGTTTGAAGGGCTGTTCCTAAAGGGCCCAAGAAATTACTAATTGGAATTGGGGGATCTTTTTTAATTGATTCTTTTATCACATTGTGATATTTTACATCGTTGAATGGGCCCATTCGAAAACAATTGGAAGATGACAAAATTATCAAAGATTGGTATTCCTTATTTCTATTCAACAATGTATGAATAGTTCCTTGGTTTTTATTAAGGGATTCTTTAATCCTTGCGTTGGAATAGTAGAAAAAACTGGAAGAAAACGGATTGATATTGGTGCAATCTGATCCATTCTCAGGGATAAATCCTGAACCCGAAGGATCATTCCTTTTTGCGGTATACGAAATAGGGGATTTCACTAAGTCTATTTTTATAAAATCTCGAATCAAACTATTTATCCCTATTTCAACAAAGGAAGTACGGGTCTCTTCGATATAAGAACTTTTTTTGTCTTGGGTACAATTTAATACTAAACAAGTCCTAACTAATTGAATACTTGTGTTATAAATTTCCCGAATTGGTTTGCCATTTCCATAAAGGATATAATTGACAACTCGAAGTTGCACATTATCCATTTCCTGCAACAGATCCGGGGGGAAAAGTCTTACTAAATTTATACCGTCTGTTATTTCATATGTGACTACAGGTCGAACCAAAACAAAATACTTTTTCTTGGTAGGTGTGATCCGTTGGACATAGATCCAGTTTTTCCCTTTTTTGGATTCTTTCGAATTTGTCTTTCCCGTTCCTGGTGGTATCAAGACACCACTATGTCGAGATATCTTATCTGTCTCTCCAGGAAAATGGATATCTCCAGAAAATATTTTTAGTTCAATTCTTTTTTTTTTTATCTCCACTCGAACCAATCCGCCTACTCGGCTTCTTGTAGTTAAAGCTATTTGTGTATCTATCCCAATAATACTATTGTTCCGTACCATTATGGAAGAAGATCCAGGTAAGATATGCACTTCCTCGGGAATGAAAAAGAACCGATCCACTTTTATTTGGTATTTTGGCTTAAATTCCTTGACTCCTCGATACTCAATTAAATACTCTTTTTTGGCGATTGGATAGACTTCTATAGTGCCGTATTTAGTAATTCCCGAACTCTTTCTTCTGTATCGAGGATCATCGAAAAAAGCAAGAATACTATTTCTACGAAAAATACCATTTATGGGTATTTCGATCGAGATGCCCGAAAGGGGCATTAGTTCGTTCTCACGTTCTTGAATCGATTGGAGTGGAATAATGAATCTTTTTCTTCGTCTCTTTGCCAATAAATCATAATCGGCGTATAGAATGGTCGGATATCTGAGATTACAACGAACAATTCGATTAAGTTCTGAATAATCAGGGCGTTCTTCTTCTTTTTTACCAGAAAAATCCGAACTAAAGAATTTGTGTTTCACTTGATCATTAGTTACCGAGAGGTTAGAAATAGATCTTTTCTTGACAGAAAAAGAACGAGCGTTCGTTTGATCTTGATCCTTGTGGATCGAAAGGGAGACTAGATCAGATCTGCGCGGCTCTCCTAATAATATCCATAAATGACTTGTTTTTGGTAAGAGATGAACATTTCCATATGTAAATTCAGGTGCATGATACACGTCGGTATTCCAGTGCATTTCTCCCTCTGAATCAGAATAAATATGTTTTCGAACCTTCTCTTTAAAATTCAAAGTGGATGTTCCTGCGCGAATCTCAGCAATCACTTGTTCTGATTCTACATATTGATCATTTTGAACTAAAAGAAAACTTTTGGGTGGAATATTCACATTATGTAGAATA